AAAATTATTTTTGACTATGATACTGATGACGAGATGGATGATATTGAGGATGGTCCCAGGACTAGGGAGAGTGACGACGAGCTTGATGATAGTTACGATAGCGATGTTGACGTTGAAAAGGAGCTGAGGTATATAGCTGTGGATCAGGATGCGGATCATACTCTATTCGAGATGGAAAAGAAAACAGAGCCATTTTATATCTTATTTCAATTCGAATTAGTAAAAATAATGTCTCCTTGCATAATATGGATTCCAGACATTCATGATCTGCATATGAATAAGTCGAATTACTTATCCCGCTGTCTATTAGTGAAGTATATCTCCATGAATTGTGAAAGATCTTCCACTAATCTTGTTATTGCTTCGACTAATATTCCTCAAAAAGTGGATCCCTCTCTAATAGCTCTGAATAGATTAAATACATGCATGAAGATACGAAGGCTTCTTATTCCACAACGACGAAAGCACCTTTTCACTCTTTCTTCTACTAGGGGATTTCACTTGGAAAAGAAAATGTTCCAGACTAATGGATTCGGGTCCATAACCCTGAGTTCCAATGTACGAGATCTTGCAGCACTTACCAATGAGGCCCTATCGATTAGTATTACAGGGAAGAAATCAATTATAGATACGAATACAATTAGATTCGCTCTTCATAGACAAACTTGGGGTTTCCGATTCGATAAAATACCGATTGCGGATCGTGGGATCGTTTTCTATCAGATAGGAAGGGCTCTTGCACAAAATGTACTTCTAAGTCATTGCCTTATAGATCCCATATCTATCTATATGAAGAAGGAATCATGTGACGCAGTGGATTCTTATTTGCACAAATGGTACTTCGAACTTGGAACGAGCATGAAGAAATTAACGATACTTCTTTATCTTTTGAGTTGTTCTGCCGGATCGGTCGCTCAAGATCTTTGGTCTCCACCCGTACTCGATGAAAAAAATGGGATGCCTTTTTGTGAACTCGTTTATAATGATTCTGCTCTAGTTCAGGGCCTAGTAGAAGTAGAAGACGCTCTGTTGGGATTGTTACGGACAGAAAAAGAGAATGATCCAGATCCAGTGCCATTGCTTATTTTGCCCAAACTAAGGAATCCCTTAGATATGATGAAAAATGGATCTTGTTCTATCCTTGATCGTAGATCTCTATCTCTCTATGGAAAATCTGGATTGGGATTTTACGAAGGATTAAAATCGGAAGTGTACGACTTTAGATCGGAATTAAACGTAAACGAATTTAGATCGAGATTGGCAGAAGAAGACTTAGAGTCGGAACAGAGCGTGCAGGATTTAGTCGATCACATAGTTTGGGCTCCTAGAATATGGAACCCCCCGTGCTTTCTATTTGATTCGATCGTAAGGACCACTGAATTGGGATTTCCCTATTGGGCCAGGTCATTGCAGGACGAGTGGATCATTTATGATGAGGATGAGCTTGAAGAGTCGGAGTTCTTGCAGAGTGGAACCGGGCCGTACCCGGCACGAGCTAGATCTTTCAACCAACAGGGCTTTTTTGCACTAACCCGATTCATTTGGGACCCTGCAGATCCCATCTTTTTCTTATTCCAAGATGAGGATGAGCTCCCTGTCTCTGTGTTTTCAAATCCAGAATTCTTTGCAGATGAAGAGATAGAGCTTTTAATTTCCAAAAAGGATCCTTCTAAATATACCAAGGTACCCTGGTTTCACCATAATCTGAAAGAGAAAAACAAGCACTTTGAATTGTTGATTAATCGCCAGAGATGGCTTAGAACCCATAGTTCATTATTTAAATCGAAAGAACGTTTCCGTTATTTTACTGTATCCGAGAGTTATCAGTATTTAGTAAATCTGTTCCTATCTAACGGAACAGTATTTGATCAAATGACAAAGACATTGTTGAGAAAAGGATGGATTTTCCCGGATGAAATGAATGAAAATTGGAAAATAAAAAATACGCATGTCTGATGAAATGGTTGTTGCTATCTGCTCCAATAACGAATCATTGGTTTGACTGAATAACTAAATAAAATACCAAGATCTCGGATCGATATTGATATATCAATATCGATCGATCCGAGATCTTGCAATTGCTCATTCAATGAGCATTCTCCATATTATGCCTTGAAGAGGACTCGAACCTCCACGCTCTTTAGCACGAGATTTTGAGTCTCGCGTGTCTACCATTTCACCACCAAGGCATCTTGAGAGTGATTCGTATTCCATGAATATGATATCTATCTAGTGTGATGTATGGAATATACCACAAAGGTGGAGTGTTGGAGTCTTTCTATTGATCGGTCATATAGTAAATAAATATAACTAAAATAATCTAAAAAAATAATATAGTAAATAAAATATCACTTAAATTTTCTAACAAAATTACAATACAAAACAAAAGGAGGTTGTCATGATTTTGCAATCTTTTTCACTAGGTAATCTAGCATCCTTATCCATGAGGATAATGAATTCGGTCGTTGTGGTCGGACTCTATTATGGATTTCTTACCACATTTTCCATAGGGCCCTCTTATTGCCTACTTTTCCAAGCTCATATTAAAGTTATAGAAGAAGGAGAAAAAGCAATCGATAAGGAGGTAGCAGCAGCAACTGGTTTTATTATGGGACAGCTCGTGATGTTCATATCGATCTATTATACGCCTCTGCATCTAGCATTGGGTAGACCTCATACAATAACTTTCCTAGTTCTATCCTATTTAGTCCTTCTTTTCCACTGGTACAATTCCGAAGACTTTAATGGTAAACGGAAACATCAATCTACTAGGAAAAATTCAATGCGTAATCCCAGCATTCAATGTATATACCTGATTAATCTCATTTATCAATTATTGAACCATTTATTTTTCCCAAGTTCAATGTTAGCCAGATTAGTCACCATTTATATGTTTCGATACAACAACAAGATGTTATTTGTAACAAGTAGTTTTGTTGGTTGGTTAATTGGTCACATTTTATTCATGAAATGGGTTAAATTCGTATTAGTCTGGATAGATCAAAATTATTTCGTTAGAGCGAATATGTACATTCTATCTAACAAGTACCTTTTCTATGTGTTTCGATTTTATCAGGATTTTATCTTCGATTTTCGAAAATATATGAATCGATTCAGTAGTATTCTCGTTTTGTTTATCTGTCTCTGCACTTTCGGCAGAACGCCGTCACCTTTTTTGACTCATAGAATACCAGAAGAAAAACATGTTGAACGAGGAAAGACTTCCCGAGAGGGATTCACCGATCCTTCTCCCTCCCTTTTTCAACTTTTTAAAGAAGCATACTATAAAAATATCCGAACTTTTTTTTCTGGGAATCAAGATATTTCGAAGTTAGAAATACTTAAAGAAGACAGTAAAATCTCCTTATTGGTTGAAAACCCCCTTCTTATTTCTATTCTTTTCGACTATAACCGTTGGAATCGTCCAATGCGATATATAAAAAACAAGCGATTAGAAAATGCGGTAAGAAATGAAATTTCACAATTTTATTTTTCTACATGTCAAAATGATGGAAAAGAACGAATTTCTTTTTCATATCCACCTAGTTTAGCCATTTTCCGGGAAATGATACAAAGAAAGATTTCTGTTTCTGCAACACAAAACTATGATAAACTGTACAATGATTGGATTTATACCAATGAACAAAAAAAGAAAAGATTAAGTAATGAATTTTCTAATAGAATTGCAGTTTTAGACAAAAAAGGACTTAAAACAAATGTTTTAGAAACAACAATTCGATTATGCAATGATAAAAAAAACAAAGATGGACAATCAAACCTAGATAAAAAAAACAAAGATGGACAATCAAACCTAGAAAACAAAGAATATTTAGCAAACAGATACGATCCTTTCTTATTTGGATCCTATCGTGCACTAATAAGAAAAGTCTCAACCTCTGCCAAAATTATGAGAACAACGTTTATCAGAATGAGGTATCGGAAACCCTCCATGATAATTATAAATGGAGGTAAAATACCAGGACCAAATGAATTTAGTTTTATCCCAAAAGATAAATGGGGAGAGACCTTTAAAGATAAATGGGGAATTATCTTTTTCATAAAAAAAATTGGTCGGCTAGAAGATGCAATTTGGATAAATAGAATTCAAATGCTCCTTACTAAGGACTATAATTGTACTGAATCTACACGTAAAATATGGGCAGAATCCCGAGGAGCACATTTTGTGTATTTCTTATGTTTTATAAGAGATTCCATGACTCAACCGATTCCAGAAAGACGTAAAATAAGATTTATTGCAAGGAAAGAAATCAGAAAAAAAGTTCCTCGCTGGCCATACAAACTAATCGATGAATTAGAACAACTACATAAAGAAGCAGACGACGGCGTGGAACATGTGGATGATATTCGCGAACTACCAGCCAGACGTATAATTCTTTTTAAGACTGAAGCAACAGAAAAAGAACCAAGCCGCCTAATAGTTTATAAACGTTATATACCAGGACCACAATTGCTACCTTTAATTAAAGGTTCCATGCGTTCTCAAAAACGTAAAACGAGGCCTTGGTTAGTGTGGCAATCATATGCACATTCCAGATTTTTTTTGAACAGAACAGATTCTATGTTTAATCGTTTGGTTCGCTGTTGGTATTATATTAAAGGAATTTTTCTAAAGTATATGAGAAAAATCTCAGAATTTGAACTTTCGGCTTATTACCCTTCTTTCGAAGATTTATTTATTTCTATAGAAGAATCAGGAGAACAAGAGGACGAAGACGAAATAGACGCCGGAAAAGGAAAAAAGGGCCGAATAAACGAAATAGACTTACAAATAAGAGAGGCTGAATTAAGGTGGCAGTTATTTGCATGCGGTCAAATAATAAGGAGTTTCATCCTAGTCACCCAGTCAAATATTAGAAAGCATATTATATTACCTTTATTGATAATAGCGAAAAATATTGTCCGTATATTATTATTGCAACGTCCTGAGTTGAAGGAAGATTTCCAAGAGTTGGAGAAAGAAGTACATTTTATATGTACCTATAACGGTGTTCCATCCTCAGAAAAAGAATTTCCTGAAGCCTGGAAAGACGAAGGTATCCAGATAAAGGTAGTATATCCTTTCCGCCTAAAACCTTGGCACACCTCTGATCGAGATCAAAATGATTCTTTTTATTTAACAACTTGGGGACTGCCAACACAAACTCCTTATGGTAAGTCCCAATCCCTAAAACTTTCGAAATTTTTTAAACCTATTAAAAAAAAACTCTACGAAGAATTTAAAAAATTTCGAAATAACCACAAATGGATTTTTGTTATTCAAAAGCGTCTATTGAAAAAAATATTGAAAAAAATATTGAAAAAAATATTGAAAAAAATATTGAAAAAAAGATTATCAAAAAACCTTTCAAACGTAAATCCAAATTTAGAATTTGAATTAAGAGACAATTCAAGTGAAATAATAAAAGAAAACGATTCTATAATTAATAATCAGATGATTCATGAATCATCCATTGAAGCCCAATTCATGAATTTGACAAATTATTCATTGACACAAAAAAGAATGAAAGATCTGGCTAATAGAAGAAGTACAATCAGAAATCAAATGGATCAAATTTCAAAAATTGTAAATATTAGCCCTAACAAAACACATTATGGTGTTAAAAGATTAGAATCACTCCAAAATATTGTTCAAATATTAAAAAGAAGAACTGCTCGATTAATCAGTAAATCAGGTTTTTTTATGGAAAAGATATATGTAGATCTATTTCTAGATATTTTAAATATTTCCAGAATTTATACACAAAAATTTTTTCTTTTTCTTGAATCAACAAAAAAAAAATTGGATAAATCAATTTACAATAATGAAACAAATCAAAATCCAATTCAGTTTATTTCGACTATAAAAAAATCACATTTTTTGTTTAGTAGTTTGCTTAGTCGTAAGATTAAGAAGAAATTGAGAAGTCATTCTGATTTATCTTTTTTGTCACAAGCCTACGTATTTTACAAATTATCACAAGCCCAACTAATTAACTTATATAAGTTAAGATCTGTCTTTCAATATTACGGAACATCTTTATTTCTTAAGAATGAAATAAAAGATTATTTTGGAGCACAAGGAATAATTCATTCCGAACTAAGGACTAAGAAACTTCCAAATTCTGGAATGAATCCATGGAAAAACTGGTTAAAAAGTAATTATCAATACGGTTTATCTCAGAGAAAATGGTCTCATTTAGGACCACAAAAATGGCGAAATAAAATCAAGAAATATTTAGAAAAAAAAAATAAAAAAAAATGGAATCCTTTTTATTTATGGAATCCTTTTTATTTATGGAATTCATATGAAAAAGAACAATTAATAAATTCCAATTACCAAAATGCAAAAGCCCCTTTATTGTTATTACAGAATGAAAAGGAAAATTTTAAAAAAAACCATAAATATGAGGTTTTATCATATAAATTTCTTTTTCATGAGGATACGAAGGATTCATATAGTTATAGGATACCATTCCAAGGAAATAAAAATAAAGAATTTTCTTATACTAATAATTACAACATACATAAAGGCAATTTTATTGATATGTGGTGGAGTATCCCTATCACTTATTATTCCAATATTACGGATATAGAGAAAAATCCGGATAGAAAATATTTTGATTGGCAAATTATCCATTTTGATCATCTTAGAAAGAAAGGTCGTAGTCGTATTGAAGCCTGGATCCATAATAAGTATACTAAGATTGAACCTAAGAATTATCAACTTGTTTATGAATTTGATATTGATGATGAAATTATTGATGATGAAATTATTGATGAGAAAGAAAAAGAAATTGATGAGAAAGAAAAAGAAATTGATGAGAAAGAAAAGAAAGAATGTTTTGATGATAAGAAAGATATTTTTTGTCACAAAATTTATCAAAAATTTGTCTTGGACAATTTCTTTTCACATCAAAATAAAAAACTTTTTGATTGGATGGGAATGAATGAAAAAATACTAAGTCGTCCTGTATCGATGGAATCTTGGTTCTTCCCAGAATTTGTCTCACTTTATAATGTATATAAACGGAAGCCCTGGACTATACCAATAAATTTTCTTTTTCACGATTTTGAAAATTTTAGTGTCAATGAAAATAAAAACGAGAAGGCTAGTGTCAATGGAAAGAAAAACGAGAAGGCTAGTGTCAAAAGAAAGAAAAACGAGAAGGCTAGTGTCAAAAGAAAGAAAATCGAGAATCCTATTGATGCTGTAACTCTAAATAAAAAAATAAACTCGGGTCATCAAAGTTATTCATCATTTGTCCGAACGTACTTTGGAAAAAAAGAAAACATTAGTATACACGAAGACTTTCTTTACGCGGAGAAAAAGTTTTTTAGTTATCAAATGGACTGGAATAGGTTTGTGGAGGATCCGGACGTGTTAAGCAATATCGACCTAGGTGTTCTTATGCTTCAATTGAAAGAACACAAAAGACGAAAAAGCTTTGCTATAACCTTTATTCAAAGGGGAGATTTACATCTAGATCTAATGATGGAGAGTGGCTTTACACCTATGAACACATTGCTAGAAGAGGGAATATTTTTTATTGAACCAATTCGCCTGTCTAAGATTGATGTGCAATTTTATTTGTATCAAACCATAGGTATTTCATGGGTTCATAAGAGTAAAAAACGCCAAAATAATCAAAAAAGATCCAGAGACAAAAACAATTATGATTTGCTTATTCCTGAAAATATTTTATCGCCTAGACGTCGTCGAGAATTGAGAATTCTTATTTGTTTCAACTCAAGGAATAATAAAGGTGTGGATAAAAACCCAGTATATTGCAATGGGAATAGGGTAAATAAAGGTAGTCAATTTTTTGATAAAAGCAAAGATCTTGATCGAGATAAAAAGAAACTTATCAAATTCTTTCTTTGGCCCAATTATCGATTAGAAGATTTAGCTTGTATGAATCGTTATTGGTTCGATACTAATAACGGTAGTCGTTTTAGTATATTAAGAATACGCATGTATCCACGATTAAAAAGGTAGTCGTTTTAGTATATAAAGAATACATATGTATCCACGATTAAAAACTCATTTATGATAGATTTATCTTAGATATTCCTTATCATCTAGTAGATAAATAGATGCGCACACGCCTTGTCTTACATCCAATTTCGATACATGATACTAATTCGATAACGTATCAATTAGATCTAGAAAAGAATCAACCGAATTTGCTTTATTCATTCATTTTCATAAAATGAGTGAATAAGGGAATTCGGATTATTATGTGTACAAGAGAAAAATAGCTGGCGTTATTATTACTGATTGGCAAAATTCCATATTTGGTAAAAAAAAAGGAAGGTTTCAATTTTATGAAAAAAAAATCATTCATATCTGTTATTTCGCATAAAGAAAAAGAAGAAAACAGGGGGTCCGTTGAATTTCAAGTATTCCGTCTTAGCAATAAGATAAAAAGACTTACTTCACATTTGAAATTGCACAAAAAAGACTATTCATCTCAGAGAGGTATACGAAAAATTCTAGGAAAACGGCAACGACTACTGGCTTATTTGTTTAAAAAAGATAAAGTACGTTATAAAGAATTAACCAGTCAATTGAAAATTGCGAAAGCTCAAATAAAAACATGTTAATTTGAATAGTCATCAATTCAAATTAGATTACTAAGTATGGCACCTTAAGGTATAATCATACTTTCCAAAATGGAATAAATAAAAGTATTTTGGGCCTCCTCTTTTTATTTATTTTCTAATAAGCCGATCCAATCCAGAAGTAGATTAATTCTAAAATTCTGGTAAATCATTGATTCATCTGGTATTTGAATATGTGGTTCATTTACTTTACTAGAACTAGATCGAAAATTAATCAAGTTAAAAAAAATTATAGATTCAATGTCACATTCAGTAAAGATTTATGATACATGTATAGGGTGTACTCAATGTGTACGAGCTTGTCCCACAGATGTATTAGAAATGGTACCTTGGGATGGATGTAAGGCTAAACAAATAGCTTCTGCTCCAAGAACAGAGGACTGTGTTGGTTGTAAGAGATGTGAATCTGCCTGTCCAACCGATTTTTTAAGTGTTCGAGTTTATTTAGGGCCTGAAACAACCCGCAGTATGGGTCTAGCTTATTGATACGTTTCAGAAAAGTCCACTTGAATCCATTCTATTCTATTTAGATTTTTTTTTACCGACAAAAACCTGTACCGTACCCTAACTAAATAAATTCCGGGTACGGGTTTAGTTTTTTTTGGCTCAAGTGTATCTTGTCTTTACCATGAATTATTTTCCTTGGTTAACTACAATTGTAGTTTTGCCCATATTTGCAGGTTCTTTTATTTTCTTTCTTCCTCATAGAGGAAATAAGGTTATCCGGTGGTATACTATATGTATTTCAATGCTAGAGCTACTTCTAACAACCTACGCACGCATTCTGTTATCATTTCCAGCCGGACGATCCATTAATCCAACTGGCAGAAGATTATAAATGGATCCATTTTTTGGATTTTCACTGGAGATTAGGAATAGATGGACTTTCGATAGGACCCTTTTTACTGACGGGATTCATCACCACTTTAGCTACTTTAGCGGCTTGGCCGGTTACTCGAGATTCTCGATTATTCTATTTCCTTATGTTAGCAATGTACAGTGGTCAAATAGGATCGTTTTCGTCCCGAGACCTTTTACTTTTTTTCATAATGTGGGAATTATAATTAATTCCTGTTTATCTACTTTTATCTATGTGGGGAGGAAAGAAACGTCTCTACTCAGCTACTAAGTTTATTTTGTATACTGCAGGGGGTTCCATTTTTCTATTAATGGGAGCTCTGGGTGTTGGTTTATATGGTTCCAATGAACCATCAATTTTGAAACATTAGTTAATCAATCGTATCCTCTGGCATTATAAATAATATTCTATATTGGATTTTTTATTGCTTTTGCTGTAAAATTACCGATTATTCCTTTACATACATGGTTACCAGATACCCATGGAGAAGCACATTACAGTACTTGTATGCTTCTAGCGGGAATCTTATTTAAAATGGGAGCATATGGATTGGTTCGTATCAATATGGAACCCCAACCAACCCCATGCTCATTTTATATTTTCTCCTTGGTTAATAATAATGGGCACAATACAAATAATCTATGCAGCTTCAACATCTCTCGGACAACGTAATAAAAAAAAAAGAATAGCCTATTCCTCTGTATCTCACATGGGTTTCATAATTATAGGAATTAGTTCTCTAACGGATACGGGACTTAATGGAGCCATTTTACAAATAATCTCTCATGGTGGTGCTGCACTTTTTTTCTTAGCGGGAACTAGTTACGATAGAATACGTCTTGTTTATCTCGACGAAATGGGGCGGAATAGCTATTCCAATGCCAAAAATATTCACACTTTTCAGTAGCTTTTCACTGGCATCTCTTGCGTTACCGGGCATGAGTGGTTTCATTGCAGAATAAATAGTATTTTGTGGAATAATTACCAGCCAAAAATATCTTTTACTAGCCAAAATATTTATTATTTTGGGAATGGCAATTGGAATGATATTAACTCCTATTTATTCATTATCTATGTCACGTCAAATGTTCTATGGATATAAGGTATTTAATATTCCAAACTCTTATTTTTTTGATTCTGGACCGCGCGAGTTATTTGTTTCGACTTCTATCTTTCTACCAATAATAGGTATTGGCATTTACCCAGATTTCGTTCTCTCACTATCAGTGGAGAAGATGGAAGCTATTCTATACAATTTTATTTCTAGATAGTTTTCCTTTCATTAAATGAAAAAAAAAATGAAAAAAGAAGTCTTTCCTCTTCTTTACATAAATAAAGTCAAAAAGAAGAAAGACTGAATTAAAATTAGAATCAGTCAAAGTCAAGTCAAGTCATGTTTGACGTTTGCGAGAACTATTAAAAACTTTCTTGAAAAGGTTCTCGCCTGGTTATAAGAAACTTGCTTATGCCTTGTCCTATGTTTAGATGCGTAAGGCCCTTTCTTCAATTTAATTAAGTGTTAATGTAAATGAACCATAACTATGTAGCCCTATTCCTAATAGGTTTACCCCAAAATAACATATCCAAATTATAATAAAACCTATAAAAGCCACAATTGCAGAATCGGCACTCTGAAAATTTTTATTTGTTCGAATATGTAAATAAATTGCAAATATGGTCCAAGTAATAAATGCCCAAGTTTCCTTTGGGTCCCAATTCCAATATGATCCCCATGCCTCATTGGCCCATACTGCTCCTGAAAGAATACCTATGGTTAAAAAGATAAATCCTAGACTAATAACACAATAACCCCAATGATCCAGTTGTTCAATCAACCGAGACCTGTAATAATTTCGAACCGAAAGGGGAGGGGGAGAAGCACTTTGTAAAATAGGGCCTTTTTCATTCATGTATTGAATCTCACCGAAGAAAAATGACTCGTTTAATAAATGTTTTCTTTTATCAAAAATCCTTATTATATCTTTTTTTATATCTTTTTGAAATGTAATGATTAAAAGTGCTATTGATAATAATGATCCGCATAAAAGAGCTGCATAACCCAAGACCATCATACTTACATGCATCATTAACCACTGAGATTGGAGGGCGGGTACTAATATTGCGGATTGATGCATTTCCGTTAAGAGACCCGAAGTAGCAAACCCTTGGGTCAAAATAGCACTTGGCGCGATTATTGCACTTAGATTATTATTATTATTTTTTAAATAAAGAATCAAAAGAATCATATGAATAATGTGGAAACTCCAAGAAAGGAAGATTAATGATTCATATAGATCACTTAATGGGAAATGTTTCCAATAAATCCAATGAGTAACTAATAATCCTGTTAGACAGAAAAAAGTAATTATCATGCCTTTTTCAAATGAATCATATAGTCCTACTATCTCATTTACTAATAAAGTTATCAACTGAAGTGTAATTACAACGGAAACCATTGAAAAGGAAATATGAGTTAAAATGTGCTCTAAAGTCGAAAATATCATAAAAAAAAAGAAATCCTTCAATTACAAATTTGGAAATGGAAATCAAAAATTTAATTCATTTCTTTATTCATTATAGAACTATTGAATCCTTTTGGGAATTTGTACGATGCCATGCCGTGCCGCCACTCGGACTCGAACCGAGATGCTCTCGCACTGCTTCCTAAGAGCAGCGTGTCTACCAATTTCACCATAGCGGCGGCTTCTTTGAAATCATAATAGCTCTTTTTTAGTCAATCGTCCAGATTGAAGGAGTTAATTCAATGCAATATTTTTTCCGAAACGTTCAAATTGATGAATAAAAAAATCGAAATTGAAACATTTCTTTTTCATAATAAGATATACTACATATTTTAAGTTAATTTTATGGTACTGCTTTAATTTGTCAACGGACTTTCATGTAGTTTATGTTTTCTTGAAATGTGAAAGGGAACTCTTGTAACTAGAATATTCTATATTTCATCCCTAACTAGACCTCAATAAAGTTCTTTGTAATTTTTGTTAATAAAAAATGAATT